TCTCCTTCGGATCACTTACTCGGCTTTACAAAGCTCCCCATGGTCGCCTTCGATACCATTCCAATCAGTGATTCTTATACCCTGACTTCCCCATAGCCACTTGCTTACGACCTTTCGACTCTCGCTAAACTAAATAAGAAAAATTCACATTCACCCTTAACTTCTCGTACCGGATAGGCTCTTGGACTTGGAGCTCACAAATGCGCTGTTGACATGAGATAATGAGTTGTTTGACTTTTTTCTGCTGAAGTCGGAGAAGAGGAGGTAGCGGTTCGTGCTTGAGTTGAATCACTTGACTTTGGTCCTATCTTTATATTAAGTCGTAGATCCAAAAGGAAATGACATAGGTGTACCTTACCACTGCTGTATAAAGTCTTGAAAACTGGCTCACATGGAAGCCCGAAAAAGGTAAGGGTCAATGCGGAAACATTTTCTTGCAGTCACACGTACCAGGCCCTTACCAGCTTGAAAATGAACTTTCTTAAACTGGGCAACTACAACTTCCATTAGAACTAGATGGTTGGGAATTGACACTTACACTCCAAAGGCTTACCTTTTTTATGCTATTGGAGGGGCCTAGATCTTCAAGCCTTAATGTTAATGGAAAGATTCATTCCTAAATTTGTCTATCGCCCCTGGTACTCTAACAGGTTGGGGGGATATTGGATAGCTCTTTAGCAAAGGATCTTAGATAGGTTGGTTCTATACTAGACTACTATAAGGGATCTTTTCTGACTCTACTATTGTATTGCAAAAAAACCATATGATAGTGTTACTCCCGTGGAAGAAAGCATATTCAACACAAAATAGTCGTCTTCTTAGTGCTTATCTCTTTTCAGCGGAACAGAAAGATATCCGGCCATAAGAAACTGCGTCTTATGGTCCGGTCCATAGTTAGACCTTCCCCAATCCTCTCGTGACGATCCTGGTATACTAGAATGTAGGCCTTTAGCTCCTTATCATTTGCTCTTACGCTTTCATTTAAGGTCATTATAAAATGCCAGGCCAGCCCTTGAAAAGACATATGCAAACCCATAGACATAGACAAGCTGGAGAGACAGGCATAGGACTACCAAAAGATCACTATAATCTAAAAAAGGGGATCCCTAAATGCCTATTGGATTGGATGACAGACAGGGACCATATTCGATTGCCTCGTATAGAACCAACCCCCAAAAAGGTCACTGGAAATGGCTGCCTCACTGCGTGGACTCCTACCATCGAAGCAAACTAGCCTGGCCCAACATGTAAACTTTCTCCAAGAAATGGGCTTACCCTATGATTGCCGGCTGACAAAAAGATTGAAACATTCCTTGGTTTGGCTTGCCTATCTCTTTGCCTTTCGATTTCTATCTTTCTCTCAGAATCAGAAAGCCTGCTTCGCTTCCCAAGAGATTTAGGGAAAAGGGCCTTGTCGGCCACCGCTTGCTGACGACGGAACGCATCGTCAATTAAATTAAAGGGTCCTCGCGTTGGACTTAGTTGGAAAGGTAGGTGTTCGGCATGTCCCTTGGTTGCGAACTTTTTTAGTAGGGCGGGTAGCTTTGGAGATCCCATTCCTCACGTTTACCGTTGTCCCCAGACTTCACCCTTTCAACACTTGTATACTTTTTTATTTCATAAGGCGTGTCCCTGTCTCCAACAAGTGTGTGATCCACTGATTCACTGAGTGACTCTTTCTTACCGCGGCAGTCCCTATCTCTTAAAGCCCTATCAGACTTCCTCCCTCGAGAAGGGACTGCCTTCCAAGACGGACTCCATGTGATCCCCTGACACATGGGGATGGAGCCAATCCGAGGTACATAGGTACGAATTAGACTCTCCCAGTCGGCAGTTATGTCATTAACGACATCTACCATCTGATCAGAGTCCGTCGGAGTCACTATTGATTCTACTACTTTAATTAATTTATTTTATTAGTCAATCTCTTGGCTAAGGGTATAGCCCTTGCAAGAGTGAAGAATGATAAGTAGAGTTTCACTAGTAAGTCGGACGTCTCATCTTTCCCACTTTACTACGATGGAAAGACGGGATAATCCTAGGATACCCTGACCTCGTCAACGAGACAGGAAAAGGCAAGAGGCCTGTTTTCCGGGGCTGCAATGACACAGCACATTTAAGTAAAGCGCCGTGAACAAGAAACCAGATTTCCGGACAAGCCTGATCACCTCCTTAGCAAACAAGTGCGCTCCGACACAGAGCTCTTTGTTGAGACCATCGGTCACTACCAAGATGACTCGATTAAGAACCATCTTAAGTAGTGGAAGACCTTCCAAGATCTTCTGCCACTTAATGGCCTTAAGTCGGAACAACTTGTCAAACAGGGTAAGGTTCATTTCCAGAATTTATGTAACCTTCCTGGTCCTGGTTGGGAGCTGTCTCCACAGGACACGACCAAGTGAGCTAACAGGGGGTTTAGAGCTCCTCTTTTCAAGGAGACTCATCCACACCTGCGCCCCTTTAATATGATGAGGCCGCCGCGCGTGGCTTCCGGGTCACCTAACGCTACACCTCACTTGCTCCGTCCAAGAAGCCGTCTAACCTAAGGTAACTATTCGGAGAATAGGTTGTAACACCGGATATTCCGTATTAGTTGATGCAACTCTGACTAAGGTGGATCTGGATATGATATTGACCATAAAGCAAAGCGGATACTGACTTCGAAAGTGCTCTTAATCACTTCTTTCTTGGCCTTCTCTTCAATCCAATAGCAAGAGAAGGTAGAGGAAGACAAACCTTATGTCAAAGCTTCATGCTTACTTTTTTACCCCACTTCCTACATGCCTGATCTTAATGCTTGCTTGGAGAGCGCAAATCCTGTAGCGGTAAACCAATAGCAGCGGAAAGGCCGACAACACCTGCTTTTCCGTCTTGCCTTTGCTACTTGAGAGAATGCCTTGGACCGAGACCGAAAGCAGCTCTTCCCCTCATCTCATTAGCAAGAAAACCGCTTTAATCCATTATTTAAGTAAAGCACTACTTAATAATTAATAAAATTAAATTAATTATTTTTATTCCCCCGAAAAAAGTCTCTTTCATGCTTCAATCGAGAATGCTTGCTGTCAGGCTTTCGTACCGAAACAGCTGACTTGCTTGCATCCCTTTGATTGCTTAGTCTCTCCTCCTTGCTGCACTATTATGGTACATCGGTCTAATCCTCTGATCCCGTGACTTGCCTTTCATTTACTTGTCTTTATCTTTCATCTTTCTATCCTATGCAATCAATAAATAAAAAAAGAGGAAGATTCTATGAATATCCCCATCCATAGTAAAGACTCTTCTCAAATACGCAGTTGCCAGATTACACTAAGCCATTTTCAGTTTGCTAATTCAACCTTCTTTATAAATAAAGAGGATATGCCATATGGTGCCCCGAGGATTAGAGCCAAGAAATATACATCACATCGATCTAGCCTAATAAACAAGGCTCCATTCATACCGGCTTAATTCATTATTGCCTCCTACCGTATGGCATCTCCTCTACTTCAATTCAAACTAGCGCTTCGCCCCTTTCCTCTTTCTTTGCTGCAATAGATGAGATTGGCATTGGCCTAGTTCCAATCCTTTGTCAAGTCACTTAAAAGCAGCCTCCCTCCTCATTTGCTGCAGGTGAGAAAGGGCCTTGCTTTCCGCTGGCCTGATTAGTAGTCAGACTGATGATCTACCCGTCTCCTAGGGGGTAGACCTGCCGGCAACTCCTACGGCAAAAGAAAAGCGAACTCTTCCTTAACTTAAGCAGCGCTATGCTTCATCCTCAAGGTCAACGGTTCTAGCCTCCTGAACCGTCATAATGGACTTATAAAAAGCCTCTTCTGCCATTTTTACCGATTTGGCTATTTGGGCCGTTTTACTCATTTCTTTGATTACCAGGGCATAAGACTGCCCGCTCCACCACGTGCATAAACTAATTCTCTCATGATAGGCCAAAGCGTGACCTTTTTTCTGGCCAAACTCTGTGACAGGGATATAAAAAAGGGTGTAATCCCGATTTCTCTAAAGCGCTACGTCTTTTCCCGGCCATCATGCATCGCTCCAACCTCCTATTGCCACAGCCTTACAAGCCAAGCAAGAAGTTCAAAATCTCAATAGGGACCTTACTGCCGTTCCCAGCTTAAGCGTCTACACCTCCCAACAAAGTGAATGTACCTTATGGAACCTCCGATAGGGACTTGGATGAAGCCCGCCGACCTTCTCCACCAGCTCTGTAGATGGAACCTTCGTAGAGCTACCACTTTCGAGAATCATTTTGGTCTTTTTGCCCCGGCCAAGGGCACACCACATTCGAAAGAGATCCCTCAGACTCCAGTCCTACCCCGTCTTCTTAGGATTAAGGTTGCAGCACAGTTTTATGTATAAGTGGCTATGATAGCAAAGAGCAGAAGAGAAGAAAGATATGTATTATATATAATAAGATAATAGTTGAGAGCACTGCTAGAAAGATAAAGATGGCGATAAGAGATTCGTTCTGTCTTTCTTCACTTCTGATCTTTATCTATGATATTAACTTGAACTTGAAGACGAGTCTTATTCATAACTAGAAAGCAGATCGAAAGAAGCATAGGTACACTGAACACTAACCCAATCCAGATGAAACTACTATTCCCGGAACCCAGCTTCTCTTTTTTAGCGAATAAAGATTGAAGTCGCTCTTACACTTACTATATTTAAAATCTTTCTAATTTATCATATGAAAGAAGGAGAAAGGGGGCTGCTACTGCAACCAAGCAATTGGTGCAGACGCTCTACGATGCAATCAGACAATGAGAGAGCGGACTCTCTTTCTCTAAGGGACACTTCCTCATTTTATTTATTCCACCCCCTTTCGTCGGTTCCAGTAATGGGAGGGGGAGTACCATGTAGTTAGGAAGATGATCGATGCCTAAAGCATGTCTACTTAAGATCTCTATCCTTTCTGGTGATCAAGATATCCCAAGAAGAGAGACCTGACGGCGCGCCTTTACTAGAAGAGAAGGAAAGAAGACACTTACTAGAAATCTATTCCACCGGAAGACTACCGCTTGATTTCTCTCTGTCCACAGCCATGACTCACCCACCTTTCCATCCCCCCTCAAAGATCCACCCGATCGATGAAGACTTGAACCGAACTCGCAGTGATCAAATCGACTTTGGAGAGTCAATCCTCAGGGCAAGCCAAAGGAAGGACGGGATAGAGCTCAAAGACAGGCTGAAGGCAGAGAAGGATAGACGAGACAAGGAAGCAAAGGAGAAAAGAAAGATCGGAATAGAATAGAGGTAACGGTTGAACGAACGGTAGACCCAACTCTGTATACTTAGCCGGAAGCAGGGCATTCCACCGATTCCACTTAGGGAGAAAGCCTTTCCCGTATCTATACCTGATCTGCTAATTTCTATCCGGTAGACTTGGTAAGGTAAAAGGGCCCCGACTTATTTGATTTCCAGAATTAGAGTTCGACCGCAGCTGCCCCTTTTTTGTTTGTTTTGGGGGGATCAAGTTCCTTGCCAACTATCGACCCCGATCTCTTTTCATTTTTGGTATTACTAGCCTAGCCTTCGTAAATCACACTAAAGCAGAGCACCCAACTATGGCAAGGCCCCCTTAAGTAAGGCTTAGGTTAGTCAATCCGGCCCGAGACGCGTTCGTTGACAAAACCGCCGTAGGAATGGAGACCTTTCAATAGAGCGGAGGCGAACTGATCAACGAGAAAGAGGCCCTACTCACTACAAACGAATACACCACAAGATCGAACTGCACTCATGCCTCTCCCGCATCAAGTTGACCGACCCCCTACGTAGTTCTTCTATCAATCATGTACGTAGGTAGGGTCCTCCATTCTGATTGGTATATCATGAAAAAAGCCATTTGCACCAGGCGCACTGCGCTTTCCCTTGCCTAGATGTTCGCCTTTCTAAGTCAAGTAATGGTGACCCGCCGAAGACTGGAGCCTCAAAACATGTTGACGAAGACCCCCGAACTGAGGGTTCGATCAGTAGAGGGGACGACTTTCCCTCCCCGGAAGAAGAATAGCCCCGCTCTCTAGCCGACTGATCCCGTTGATCATATAACTGGGAGGGAACGTGTCACATTAGAGGTGAACGATCAGAGATGTCCGATAATTACCACGATGAGGCTGGTCCCTCTTTGATTTTAGTAGACTAAGCTATGAGAATGAATGCCGGGCTCTTTCTTTCACTGCTAACCCCAATAAGTAAGTCAGTTTCTTAATGCTGATATTTTCTGTTTCGTCGAGCCCCGAGCTTGTGGTCCTCCTTTGAGTGTGGGTTCCATTGGATGAATCTCTCAAGTCAAGGTTCACGTACATAGCAGCAAGAATGGTGCAGCGCCTATTTCTCGTTCTCGCTCGGGAGCCAAAACGAAGACGCCTGCTACCTACTGTACTGGACCTTCGACCAGGCATTCTACCCTTGTCGAATCGGAACCAACCACCACTGTATTGCGCTCGAACAGTTGAGCGGCCGCCGGCCAGCAACTTCCGTACCGTACACAGATATAGATTCATTCTTCGTACCTGGTCCAACTTCACAACCCTTCGCGGGTTGGTCAGAAGTCAGTCTTGTTTGGTAAGACTCTATTGAACAAAGCAAAGAAAAGAGAGTGCTCGACCGGAACAACGGCCAACAAAGACCGTAATTACATAGATAACTGCTCCTCCCTTTCTCCGTCTTTAAGGCGAACCGTATGGCGGCCGGAAAGAAAAGAAAGACGACCTCACCTTCTCGTAGATGGTGTCAGTGAGAGCTACTTGAGTATCCCCCGTTGACCTTCTTTTGTAGATAGAATCTTCAATGAGTGGAAACAACTTACTAATAAAGGTGCGCTTGTTGAGTAAGGCCGTTTTCTTGCAGGAGTGCTAACGCGCGCCCTTATTCTTCGCTTGCTCCGCAGTACGAGCCTCATACAGAGCTGCGCCCCTTTAATATGATGAGAAGAGGGGCCGCCCTCTTTTCTGCACCAATCTTTATTTACTACTATATTACTATCTATATTTTTTTGGGGTGTATAGCTCAGTTGGTAGAGCATTGGGCTTTTAACCTAATGGTCGCAGGTTCAAGTCCTGCTATACCCAAACAAACCTACCTTACACTATACCTATTAATTAATTAATTAATAAGGATGCGTAGTAACGTTCAAAGATCACTCTTTGGCCTTTAGACTCGCTTCAGCGACTTCGCCCTTTAAGTAAGTGAGAAGGGGGTGAGGTAAGGAGTAGTATAAGAGTGGCTCGGTCATCAATAGGCCTCTCCTTATTTGATTCATTCTATAGGGCGGGGCTGCAGACCAACAATCCAGCAAAAGGGCTTAAAAGCTCCTTTATCAAACCTTCCCCTTTTCATAAAAATAAGGTAAGCATCCTAGCCCAGTCAAAATATCTTATCTTCCCGCCTAGAAAATCGGATCAATTGATAAATAGAAATTGATGAAGACGATTTTCCTCATCTTTCTATCGTTGTGCTGTTCTACCCACTGCTTATCGATAATGAAAAACTTGAATTTCGTTTTTGGTAGGGCTTTTCCCCATTGCCATCCCTTTTTCCAATTCCCTACTTATTATTTATATACTCATATAAGACTTCTATTCAGACATGATGGATATTGAAACCAGCAACTTCTTAGGAGAGTAGCTAGACTGAGCTCCACTTCTATACTCCAGTTTACCGAGGGCTAATGGCTGGCTTCTTTGTCTAGTCGCAACTTTCAAACTTAGCCTAGCCGATTGGGTTTGTTTTGTTACTGATCACTGCCCTAAAAGAAAACTTTCGTTCAGTGACATCACAAGGGTTGGTTTGAACGCTTAGGGCAATCCATGGGTAGGGGTCATCCGCGCAAGAGCGCTTCTTCTTTGGGTCCCTATGGCTGGTAGGGGTAGCATTGACTATTGGAGTGAGCCAATCCTTTCTTTGGTTCTTTATAGCTGATAATAAGTATAAACTAAGGGGGTATGAGTGCATGATTCTTTCTCCCACAAGCTTAGAGAAAGAGACCGAAGGAGGAAAAATCCGCGGATTCCCTAAAGCTAGAGCAGCTACTTCCTTAGAACTGCTCCGAGATGGTTTCAAAGAAAAGCTCACTAGCAGAAAAAGGGTTTTGAAGAAGCCGACATTGAATTGACTACCTAAACTGCCTTTCTTTCAAGATCAAGATACTACTACTACTCCTATGATTTCATTACAGGGAAAGGAAGTTAAACCTCTCAAACTCGGAAAAGAAAAATCGAATGTTTCTTGACCAGGACCCCGAAAGGTGTGAAGTTAGTGCCTCCGCTTCTGAAAGAGCTGCGGAACTAACAATTCCAATTGAGTTTGGATTCGCTGCATCAATGAATGTGCTTGCAGAGTGGGGAACTATAAGCATAACAGCTCTTGAAAAAGAAAGGAAAGAACTAGTCTTGATGCCGAAAATCCCATCTTTTTTTGTAATTAAAGTGAACAACTTTCTACCTTAGTGCCGCTGTTGGAACTGCAGATTCTTTATGACTGGACGGGTACGACCTCTTGCTTCTCAATGTCATGGAATGGATAGGTGATGTTTCCAACCGGAAAAGACGAAAAAGAAAAAATAAATGAAATAAGAGCGGGTGAAGGAGTTAAGTTAGAGATCTCTTTCTAGACCTTGAAGTCACTTCCGGGATTAGCTTGATTTGGGCTAGGAAATCCTTTTCTTTGTAGCATATTACGTGAAACCTATACTCTTATGGTTCCGCATCCTCACCATCTAATTAAAACTCATTACCGACTGCTGCAACCTTTGCCGGGAAAGAAGAAGGAATTGAATCCAAACCCCTAACTCGAGAAAAATTCTTCATCTGCACCTGAGACAAGTAACGGATATCCCACTCCGGTAAGCTAGCAAATAATATAGAAGATTCGAATTTTTTAAAGTTATTTTTAAAAGAAAGTTCTCTTCGATTCGAGTCGAGTGCATAAGCCGCTTTCCCTTTAGGAATCTTGTCTCAAGCCATTGATCTTAGCTTTGGCCCTATCTGGAAAGGAAAATCTGAAAGCTTACCTATTTTTTCTGCCTCTCCAGAGTTCAACAAAAGGATTCTTTCTTCTGGTTTACCAAGATCTTAGTCATTTCACCTCTGTACTTTGATTAAGAGTTCAAAAGGCAAGGATTAGGATTTTTTTTTTATGTGAATAGGTCCCGGATAAACCCTATTAGTTTATTTCCTAAAGTAGTCCTTCTTGAAAGAAAAGATTTGTGAGTTCTTTCACTCCCGGCTGTTTTGTCTTATTCGTTGATCAGTTTTCTTCCTTCCTCGGAAAAAAAAGACCTAAGGTCAGGAGGATAGTTCCCACCTACTTCTTGCTTGAGTTGAATCAGCTGAGAGTTCAAGCTTTGATCTTTCCCCTATCCGGTTCCAATATGTAACGTAGGAATTGAAATCCTCAAACTCTTTAGGACTGAAGTTCAAGGGCTTGGCTTGAAGGCTCAGATTCCGTATCGGCAGTTTGTTCATCAAGCCTATTCTCGAGCCTATACTATATCTACTCTCTTTTAGAGACCTCTCCACGAGATCGAAGACTTTACCAAGGATTGAATCCAAAAGCAAGAACTCGGTCGACAGTGAAGGTTCATCTTCCAATTTCTCTCCTTATTATGAACAAACTACTTTCTCTACATTAGAGTGCAAGGTGCGCAGAAGATTCATTTAGGTAAGCACACTAGAAGGAGAAGGAAAGGACTTGTCTGGACTTCCTATGTCTTGCTTGCTGCCTCCGCTTGAATCCGGAGGAGAGCATTATTATAAAAAAAAAAAAGAAAACGATTATTGCGAATAATGAGACGCGCTACCCTTGCCTTGAGGAAGATCCGCGAACCAGAATTCTTCTTTCCTCGGCTCGGCTTTCCTCACTTTATCACACTCGACGAAAGGGAGAGCAAAAGAACAGAAAAAACCTTTAGAAAACTAAGAGACAAGCAAGGACGGGAAGCTACTCGCCCTCGGTCAGTAGAACCCTAGTGAGGGAAGCCGCTTCTCTTACTGTAGGGCACACTACTCTAGGAAGAATAGCCAGCCGACTAGTCTCTTACACAATCCTTTGTGGACTCGCACGCGTAGGTCCCCCTCTTCTTTCTTTTCTAGTCTACCTCGGGGTGGAAAAAGATCGCGTGAGAGTAGAACTACGGCTCGACTTGATGTCCAAACAAAAAGGCTACGTAGTGCAGCTTGGGGGAAGCCCAGGTCCAGTAAAGTTAGGGGCAGTCGTCCGGAGGATAGTTGATCGATTAGCCTACGCTACAAGCAGCACGTTCTTCCTACCCCTTAACCTACCGCTCCGTGGGCTTAGGGGAAAATAAGGAGAATCTTTAGTAGTTAGCTTTTTAAGATATTTATTGTGTCGCTCCTAAGCCGTTAAAACTACAGCAGGAGAAAAGAGAATCCTTCTTCTAGAGCTGCTTTAAAAGAAAAGGGTGATCCCTTCCCCAAGTTCTTATTTAGCTTTCGCCTTCTGACTGCCTAATTTTATATTTCGTATTTAATAATAAGCAGACTAACTTAGACCTTAAGGGGGCAACAACAACAAAGAATCGATTGGACAAAACAGGTTGACATCCACGAAGATTGCTTACGCTCGAAAGACAATCTGGACAGACAGTCCTACTCCCGCTAAGGGTACTACTACGGGCTTCAAGCTCCAATTCAAGTCGCTCCCTTTCTTGACTTTCCAGTAATCTTCGACCACCCTACAGGAGCAAGAAAGAGAAACTACAGGAAACTAGTAGACGTTACGCTCTTCCCTAGCAGCCAGATAGATCTAATGGGTTCTGTCCTATCTTGTTATAACCCTACAGGGTTAGCACATTCCTCAGGTATCTGTACTGAGAGGTGAGATAGGGGGCACTGCAGGCCAATCATATTCAGCTCAAGCTGACACTGCCGGTGAATCATACGCTGTCGGAGCAGCCACCCCGAACTATAATGAATTCCCACTCGCGAAAGACTTACAGAAAATAATTATTTCAAGTTGCATTTCACCGGTATTTTTGCTTGTCAATGGCTTACTCCACTCCAAGTCTTGATTTCAATCCTCCTATTTCACCGGGAGGGAAGAGATAGATACAAAGGTAAGCACGAACGGAAGTATTCGAAAGGGCGGGCTATTTCGCTGAAAACTCTATACTATAGGTCAATTACTCTCTCATAGAAGCCATTACTGAGTTAATCTGGGAGGGCGGCTTAGTAAGCTTCTCCTGGTAAGGGTTGAGTTCGTCCCAGGCCAGGTCGTTGCACGGTAGGCGGCTTGGAGGAAAGGTATGAAGTAACTCGACTGAGTTGGAGAGGAGCGAAAAATGGAACAACTTTTCTAATCTTCTTTTTCGAGATGCAAGAGGTCACTAGTACCTGGAAAGAAAAGATGTGAGTAAAGAATCTTGCCACTGTCGTCGTAACCGCAGTTGGAGGATCGTCATTACCAGCCTTTTCTCTGTTTGAATCTGTTTCCTCTTTCGATTGTTATTTCTAGCTATAATTGAATTTTCTTGAGTGTGGTTAAGCTATTCCTTAAGACGAATCAGCAGAATAAGGGCCTTCGAACGAATTCTCCTGTTTAGTAAGAAAGCTGCCGTTGCCATTGGCCCTTCCTGTATAGGATTGCCTTTTCAGACAGGAAATCGTACAGGCCCAGAAGCTCATAGTCGCACACCAACGCAGCTATTGAGGAAGAAGGAGAGGCTAATTTGGCGACGTTGGGTGCCTACCGCCTCTAGTTTTTGCCTACTGAGAGTTGGCCTCTAAGAGGCTTTTCTTTCTGTATCATAAACATAAGTCGAGGGGTATCCTGCCGCTTTCACACTCAACTCCTTCCTCGGGCGGCGCTCACATACTATAGCCTTCTCTTGGAAAGACCAAACTATTTAAGAAATGGCATAGGCCCTAAACCGGCAGCCGGGTAAACACCTTCTGCATCCACCCACACTACATAGTAATGTGACTAAAGGTCAAGGAAGGAGAAAAGAGAGAGCCTTTAACTTAAAGTGGATCAGTCACAAAAGAAAGTGCCGAAGGACGCTTTACCGAATACGATGACACCGATGAGTGCCAACCCACCATAGACTGAAGACTGATCTTACCGACGGTGGTCTCAAGGAAGGAAATCTGGATAACCGTCAACAAATTAAGAGCCTACCTAGCTTTTTCACTTTGACACCATTCTCATTTTCCTTCTTCCACCATACCAACCCTACCCTTAAGAAGATGGTGCTCTTCAGGATTGAGTGGGTTGCAGACTCCTTTTCAATCTACCATACGGAAGCTACTTCCATGTTGGGAGACACTCATCCCTCACTAGACGGGAAGCGTGGCGGGGCAATAGTCTTTTTCGAGATAAAGGAAGTCTGAGGGAAGTTCGAGGTAAGACATTCTTGACCACCGACACCACAAAGACTATAGGTCGTTTTTGACTAATTAAACGGAAGCGGTAAAGACGATCCGCCTTCTCATTCCCCACGCACATGCTCTACCTCCGATGAAGGGCAGGGGATTGGAAAGGTGCCCAAGTGAGTGAAATTGAGAGAAGGCTAGTCAAGCCCTACTTCCTCAATCAAATTAAGAACCTTTTAATTTAATAGGTGCTCCACTGATCGCAAGATCTAAAAGAACCAGAAAAAGATAAGAAAGAAGAGTAGCCGCCAACTCTTGAATGTCCGAGAACGTTTAAAGGTTATCCGCCACTTCGTCCACCCTGCCTTTCTTAGTCGAAGAGTTTGATGACCGGATGGATGGCGCTTGGGGTAGCAATCCAAGTGATCCTTACAAGCAACTGCAGTCCCTGATAAGGCAGCAGTGATGGTAGGAACCCGAGGTAAAGAAAAAAAGAGTATAGACCTTGGAGTTATCCGCAGTGCCACGGCTCTCGCATCTTTGGACACAGCAGAGAGGTAGTCTAGGGCGACATTAATATGACAGAATATCTATGACTCCATATTTCCCTAGAAGCCTATAACATTACTTTCTTTTGTTAAAGTGACGGTACTACCTTACCTTCCAGGATTTCTCAATAATGGGACCCACCCATAAGATAAAAGAAGATTGGGGCCGCACACAAGGCTTAAAGCTACCGTATAACGGGTTCCCTCATACCACATGGAACCTCTCTCACCAGTGATGTAGTAGAAGACCCGGACTTTCAAGACTCGCTTCCAAACCAAAGTGGCCTTTCTTAAATACTTACCGGCCAGCCCGAGTGTCCACATTGGGCATTCATAGGAGGACGAACCGGGCAGGAATTAGGCAACCAAGTCCTACTATCAGTGATTTCATACATAGCATAGGCCGGGATAAAGAGAACTTCCTTCACACTAGAACATTATGTTCATTCATTTAGGGCTAAGAGAGAGACTAACTGATAGGAGTCCTGTGACAAAGAGCCCGCTGCCGGTCCTTCCTTTTAGACTAGTGGCAAGACCCTACGGTATTAATATAACCTAAATCTTATCTGGACGTCACACCCAGCCCTCTTACACCATTCCGATATTCCCAAGATGAAGTGGAGTTCTAAGACAGCCCGACGCATTACTTGAATTGAAGGACCGACGAACTGGTGGAATCTACTTCATCCTTACAAAGGAAAGGAGACATGGCAGTCCAAAAGGTCACCTTTTTCCCGGTCAGCGGATTCAGTATTCCTTAGACTACTCTTCCACAACCCTTCTGGCAAATAAATAGCTATCTACTGAGCGTAGGATCACTAGAAGGCCCAAACTTTCACTCATGCAATAGTGATTATACGGTAAGCACTTCGTTACACTCTCCTTAAACTCACTGCCTTAGAAAAAAAAAAAAACGAAGATCAAAACGACTAGTAGCCTGCCTTTCTTTCCATTCTTCGCTCTATTTCAATCATTTCTTTTGGTATATGGAGTACCCGGGCATTCTCTTGTCTTCCCATTCCTCTAGCTCTCATTTCGCGCATGCGCTTGGCGCTCTTGGCTTAACAACATCCAAGAGGAATCGAACCTCTGCAAGTTCTTTGAAAACTCGAATCCATTTGATGTCCCCTCCTCCTTCCTCCCCTCCGTTTGTTTAGCTGCAACGGCTGCAGACGCATTCACATAGGAACATACTAGTTATTACTTCCGATGGCTTTTACACGGGCGGTCTCTTCCCCCTAAACTTATCAACTGAAACTTTATTCATCCCGGAAGAATATGCATCTGACAGAGTCGGGGCCCTCTTCTGCGAGAGTCTTACTAAAATCAGATAACGATTCTAGTTCCAGTCTGTCCCGTTCCCACACCGGCAACTCTAGCCGGTCCAGTCTGTCTCGACGTAGGTCCAAGAAGTCCTATTTATTTGGGGTAGGTGGGCGGGAAAGGTAGAACACTAAGATTGACTCGTTTGATAAACAAGATCAAAGCTATGGCCATGCCTCTGAGATAGCCAAATTGCCCGGACATTCATCCATTTAGTGCAGTTACGATGTCATCGCCTAATCCTTTCATTCAGGGCTTAATGCCAGTAAGCAAGGAAAAAAAATCTATCTAATCGAAGTCCAGGGCCTAATCCTTCTAATCCTATCGGTCAGCGCCTAGTCTCTTTCGAAGTGCTCGAAGTCGGCTAAGGTTCAATGCTTTTTGGTTGCTGCTTTGTCCCTCGTCACCCTAAGAGAGGACTTTGTTTGCTTTCTTTCCTGCGCGAGTATTGTTGTAAGGTGGAATGCTTTCCAAGCTTTCGGGGAAATTGGCTTTGCCTTGAGGTCTTATATTCCGTATAGTAAGCCCGGTTGGCATATTGTTGTATGAAAAGGAGTCGATTACCTATTTACCCTAGTCCCGAAATCCAACTCGATCTTAGTCTTCCCGCCCAGCACGTATTCCTAAAGTGGTCGATGTAGGTTATGGGATTGCGCTTGTAGGACAATTTCTGTATCGCCTTTTGGTTAACCGGCTTTGGGTGCATCCAACATGCTGAAGTTTTAGACTTTGCAAACCTCGATAACCACCCGCTCCTCTTTGAATGAGGAGCTTCACTCTTTAGAAAAGACAGACTCCCACTC